AATATGAATGAAACTGAAGAACCCCTTAACTATTAAGGGGATTAATAGAACGAATCGCACTTTTACCACTAAACTATACCCGCTACAATACGATTATTGTATAGAAATGAGACTTTTGTCGAACAAGGGAATCGGACGTAATCAATATAGGACAGAAATAAAAAAAAAATCATGAAATGCAAATTAGAGCTTAGAGTATTGACGTGTTTGTTAGGAGTCCTAATGAAATTAGGAAAAGAGGACTTATTTTGTTTAAAAATAAAAAACGAAATTGAATAACTAAATAAAATAAAAAATTTGGTTCTTGAAGGGGTTTTGACAGATACGGCTCGACAAAACAATTTCAGCCATAACATAAAATGCATTGTGCAAAAAAAAATACATCGTTCTGTTTTTCCCTTTTTTCGAGTATCCAGTAAAAGTAAATTAAATAAAAAAAAGAAGAAGAAACAAAAGAATAATAAAGAATAAGAAATGACACTTTGATTCCATCTAAATCATTTTTCTATGATTTGGCGGTATGGTTCATTGGAACAAAAAAAGGGCCCGGCTGGGTACTGACCAGACCAGGCCGTGAAAATAAAAAAAGCCTTTTGTAATTTTGTAAAGAGATATTCTTTATTTTTTTCTATTTTGATTCGAGATATCTCTTTCGAGGCCATTCTTTATTTTCATTTTTCATTTTTTTATTTTCATTTTATAGAAATAAAAAATGGAATTGCTGATAAAAGTTGTATCCATCTGTATAATACAATACAAAATACAATAAAAAATATATAAGCTATATAATAAAGTTAAAGTAAAGAAGGGCCTTTTTTTCAAGCATTATCTTTTGTGTAATGTAACATAGTAATTATTATTATTTTTTTTTTCAATTAGGAGAGATGGCTGAGTGGATTAAAGCGTCGGATTGCTAATCCGTTGTACGAGCTATTCGTACCGAGGGTTCGAATCCCTCTCTTTCCGTTTCCGTCGCTGACTGGGTATCTTTCAAATTCGAATTTAGCGAACCCTTTTGCTTTTTTTTATTTGACTAGTTAAAGATGTAGAATAGATAAAATTAAAGATGTAGAATAGATAAAATCAAATCCTAAAAACATTTATAAGAATTAAGAATAAAGTAAAGAAAAATTTCTTATTTTTTAGTCTTCACGTCCAGGATTACGCCCTGGGTCATTAGATAGGAACCCGAAGATGAAGAGAGAAACAAAGAATATAACTACGGTGTAAACAAAGAGTTTGAGAGTAAGCATTACACAATCTCCAATTTTTTTTGGGGGGGAAAAAGAGAATAGATTCTCTATTTTTATACTACATATCCTATTTTGACACCAAGAAATGAAACGGTTTTTCAAATTGATAGAAATACAAAAGAGTTTTTATTTTTCGAAATTAACACAATTCGACTTCGATTTCGATATTGTGGCGGACTCTAATAGGGTCTTTCAGTGAAAAAAAAAGGTAAGAACCATGAAATGGGGAAATCGAAATTTATCGTGTCTGCCCCAGAATTTTACTGTTTTACTTGAGGGTTCATTCAAATTGGAAGACTCATCTGGTCTTATCAATTGTTAGAATTTTTTTTTTCTCGAGCTTGAATAAATCATGAATTTTTCTCGGACACTATTAAAGATCTTATCGAAAACTTACAGCAGCTTGCCAAACAAAGGCTAAGAGAAAAAAGAAAAGAGGTATTACTGGCATAACATCTACAATTGGATTCAAAAAAGCGTACGCCTCGGGTAATTTGCCGAATAAAAAACTACTCGAATAAAGGGCAGAATTAAGAAAGATATAGATCAAACTAAAGGTATTAAGCATAACAAACATTTTGTTCTTGGAGATAATTGTATTTTGATTGAGTTAAAAATATGTTATTGATATAAGCTAAAAATGATAAAAATGACGAAAAGAAAGTAAGGTAGACAAAAAAATACTTCTTTGAACCGAACCAATCAAAACAAAAATCCTTGAATTCTCACAAGAGAATAGAAGAAATCATACTTTCATACAATATCTTAATTGAATTCTATGTAATGATCAATAAATGGAGTTTAATTCTGCATCTACTTGTGTCAAAATCTTAAAAAAAAGAATCGAATTTATTCCATAGAGATTTGGCCGGGAATTGACGAACAACCAATATTAGTGTTTATTAGTATCAAATAGAAAAGAAATTAAAATGGGGCGTGGCCAAGCGGTAAGGCAACGGGTTTTGGTCCCGCTATTCGGAGGTTCGAATCCTTCCGTCCCAGAGCGACCTCTTATATATATCCGAATATCAGACTCCAAATTACTTTTTTGAGCAACCTCTCTTTCAGAGTATAATTTTTTTAAGAGTCTAATTTTTGATAAAATGGACTTCTTGTTTCGAATTTTCAAAACTCTTCTCTGAATAAGATGTTTTTTCATAAATTGAATCGAGTTCAAATAATACGAAAATAAAATGGAATCCATTTGTGATCCAAGTAAGATGGCAACATAGATCACAAGAGTTTGAATTCAAAAAAAGTCGGATGGGCCCTCCCCCTCCCTTTCACTTTGATATGTAAGTGAGTGGCTTAAAAAATCCCTACATACCCGACCTCCGTGAATTTGCAAGGATACATTCTAAATCGAAATGCGAAAACCTCCCCAATTTTTTATTTCATTTCTTGAAATCTAAACAAGAGGGTATTCGTGTACTGTTTCGAAATTCGAACAACCTCCCCAATTTTTTATTTCATTTCTTGAAATCTAAACAAGAGGGTATTCGTGTACTGTTTGAATTCAATCAAGGGAATTAAGTTTCTAAGACCGGTTTAGGGTAAAAGAACAATTATAGTAAAGAATGACGTAATCTGGACCCTTTTGGCTTTTTATCTATACAAAAGAGTCTAGCATCCCGTATCAAATAGGATCCTTTTTTTATTTATGATTAATCATCCCCCAGAATGAATTGGGAGTGGGGTCCATACGAGTTCGTGAGCGATGTAAGATCTCATAATCAATCGAGTTTCATATGGATTAATTTTCTTTGAGCTGGAGGTATTTGATGTTTGGCTCTAATTAATAATTGGAAATGTATTTAATCATAATTAATAATTGAGGCGGGGTCCATTCATATATCTTCATCCTCTATATTTACTTTTTACTTTATTTTCTTTTTATTTTTATTCGTGTTCTTTTTTGTTTTATTTAGAAATAAAAAGAAATATTGCATTCATGCAATAAAATGAAAACAATAAAATTAAAATAGAGGGTGAAATTCAATTCTTACTGAGGCTTCTTCCTCATAAATTAACTAACTATTCCTTTCATATCGAAGGAAAAAGGACTGGGTATTGACCGAAGCAATGACTATTCATGATTCCATAATTGAATCAATTACATACCGGTTCAAAACTCGAAAAAATGTTATGGTAAAACTTCGTTTGAAACGATGTGGTAGAAAGCAACGTGCGACTTGAAGGACACGATCCGCTGTGGATTTTTTTTTCATCCGCCATTTTAGATTGTAGATTATCTAGAAATGAATGGGCTCTTGGCTCGACATACTTTGTTCTGTTCTACTAGAATTCTCGTTTTTTGTTGGGGTGTAGTGTAAATAGGACATGATGGAGCTTGAGTAGAAAGTATTTGTTCATTTCGCAGGGGCAAGGATCTAGGGTTAATACCAATCAATAAGTTGTAACAAACTTCGTAAGTATATTTTCGATATATAAATTGAAAGAATCTGATTCGAACAATTTTGAAATCCAAAACGACAATTTGTTGGAATTGGTAAAACTCTTTCGATGAAAAGTGTATCATGCAGGAATCAATTGTTCGTATGATTCTTTGATAGAAAAAAATCGCAAAAAGGGGTGTGTTGCCGCCATTTTTGAAAACGAAAGATCACCGAAGTAATGTCTAAACCCAATGATTCAAGGCAAAGATAAAAAGGATCCTGGAACAAGGAAATACCGTTTTCAATTGTCTCAACAATTAGATCAGAATGGGAATTAAGAATCAAAAAATCGATTCGAAACGAGACAAACAAAAAAGGGGTTAGAGACCACTCAAAAAAAGAAATCCCTAAAGATTTTCTTTTGGGCTATTTAAAAGTTATCCAACTTGAGTTATGAGAGTACGAATGCTTTTTTTTTTTCGAATTTTCGAAAAAGAAGGACTTAAATCACACAATTTCTAATCATTTTTTCTCGAGCCGTACGAGGAGAAAACTTCTTATACGTTTCTAGGGGGGGTATTGTTCATCTACATCTATCCCAATGAGCTGTTTATCGAATCGTTGCAATCGATGCTCGATCCCGAAGAGAGGGAAGAGATCTTCGGAAAGTGGGTTTTTATGATCCGATAAATAATCAAACCCATTTAAATCTTCCTGCTATTTTAGATTTCCTTGACAAGGGCGCTCAACCTACAGGAACGGTTCATGATATTTCAAAGAAGGCTGGGATTTTTAAGGAACTTCATCTTAATTAAACGAAATTGCATCGAGGATATAGAATAAAAAAAGAGGGTGTGGATGACTCCTATATAGTTTTGTATAACTTTTTCTTTACTACTCCCCCCTTTTTTGTTCTATTCATACCTATTTTTATCCCTATTTAATATTGCTCCCATAAAGTATAATGTTCTGGAAGTATAAGGACAAAAAAAATAAGCAGAAGAACAAAAATCAATTTTATTGCTAGAATTTTATTGATATAAGATGCATATAAAAAAGATCAAATGAATACAACGAACTAATTGGGTCGAGAAATCGAAAATTTACATTACTCGCAATCGAAACCGGGCTTTTTATAGTTTGTCGTTGTAAATCTATTAACAAATCACAAAACAAGGGATTCAACTTGTTTATTTTACTTATATTGATTGATTGAATCAATGTCAACCCGAGATTTCTTTTTTTTTTTTATTCTTTCAGCTATAGCTATGTATCTATTTGTATTTATGTATAGTAAATATGTAGTGCAAATCTAACGCAAGTTCTTTCTTTTTCTTTTCGATTTTTTTTC